TTTCCTCTATACTTTCGCCGCCTTCTTCATCATGTTGTTCCATCCTCATCAATGAGAGAAGGTGATCCCTCTCAATCGACGGTTCTGGCTACAGACTTTTCTCAATCAGCAATGCTATTGATCAACCCCCTTTCTCTGCATTCCAGTTGCAGTCTCCCCTTTTCCTTTATTTGTCTCTCTGTTGGACCGAGTGCTTTCCCTAATAGAATGTTCTAAGTCCCAGTAATAGAATGGGAGACCTTTCTTTCCACTCCTCTATCTAATGCTTTTACTTCGAGTGCTGGGACTGCCCCATCCCTTGCCTGGCTGACTACGAACTGCCTTCTTCCTGACCGACCCTTGCATGCGTGGAAGTGAAAGGAAAGTGATTGAAGAGTGGGACTTCCTGCTTTCAGTTCAAGGGAAGTTCTTTTCTAATCGATTGGCTCGTGGATCTTTGACTGAATAGTGGGACGGACCTCTGATCCCTCTGGCCTTTAGCTCCTCCTTCTACCCTTCCTGGGCTTAACCCGGCCTTCACTTCAAAGGAAGAGCTCGTGCCTCTTTCTGACTTGGTTGCTTATTCCCTTGGATGTGTTTCCCAAAGCCTAGTTCAGTTATTGGATAATCAATAAAGCTCAGTGGAGAACTCAAGCTATTAGTCCATCCTATCCCGATGCTGCTCCGCTCCACTCCTTCTAGTCGAGTTGCTTGCAGCTCCAGGCCTCTTGTTGGGCGGGACTCCTCCTATCTCCTAGAAATCTACTTTTATCCCGGGCTTTTCCCTTTCTCAATGGGAGGAATTCCCCCTTTTCCTTCCTTCTCCCGTGGTTGTCCTTCCTTACCTAAAGGCTGCTCTTCTTCCGTGCCCTTACATGCGTGGAAGCTTAAACAGGGCTTGAAGGCAGAAAGTAAAGAACTCTCAGGCTGGAAAAGGGAAGTGCTTCCCCGATTCAATTAAAGAAGGAATCTCATCTCTCTTCCAATAGAACAGGAAGTCTCAAGTCAGTAGCTTGTCCTTCTCGTGCTCTTCCAATCGCATGAGATGCAGCAACCCATTACGTTCAATCAGCCCCTGGCTTCTGTTGAATGAATAGAGGGTTCAGGTGAAGCAGGGGAGTCTATTGCTCTCTTTCCGTCTGATAGCTGTGACAAAGAGAGATGGTCAAATAGCGTATATTTATGAAGGTAGAAGACGCTAAGCCAATCTTCCTTTTTTGTTCTTTTCTTTGTCTCGAGAGGGAGAGAAGAAAGATATGACTGACAGCCAAAGCTTCATGCTCACTTATTCACTAGATTCCAAAGCATGCCAAACCTAAATGCCATTAGCTTCATGCGTACTTCATGCCAAGCAAGCTTTCATTTAGTGAACGCTTTCAAGCCCAGTTGAAGATTTCCGAGCATTGCACTTAGTCAGTCCAGCTTGCAGCTGATTCAGCTACTTTGCCTTCCTACTAAAAAGAAAGAACTCCATCCTTTCCCGCGTCTCCTACTCCTACCTTCGTACTACAAGCCAGCCTTTTACTCGAACTCCCGTTACCGCTGTCCCTATTGGCCTGTCTCCATTCGTTTGCTTTCCAGGATTGTGCCATCATATTAGCCTCCCCATGTTTGCCTTCCTTTCACTCCGGCGTATAGCCTGTCTTGTAATTCTTAATTAGTCATTGGCTGATTAAGATCAACTGCCTCCACCATTGGTTTTTCTTAATCTAAATCCCGTAGGAATGCTCTTGGTCTTGATAAAACTAGATCAGGATCCATTGCTGCTATCACTCCCTATGCTTCTGCGTCCCGTACCCCAACCCCTTAACTCATAGATGCAAGTTGGTGGAACTGCTGCTTGGATTATCGTAGAATAGAACTTTATGGCTGGAGACAGAGAGGTGACGGTGCTTAGCCAGATGGGTCAAATTGAGACTTTAGTCTTATCCTCCACCGGTGAGCCTGATGAGTCGACCAATTCCTCTACCCCGCTTCTTCCCCTTCTCCTCCTGAATCCTCGTTGGTCCTTTTGACATAAGATTCTCGGCCGCTTAAGAGACTGACTATCTCTCTCTTTCTATCTTTAGACGCTATATCTTTAGAAAACTCGAAGAGTGACTACTGATTTCTGCTCGTAGTTCCTCTCTCCTTAGTGTACTCGTGGGACTCGGTAGTGTGCTCGTGATACAGTACTCGCGCAAGAGCGCTTACAGCAGCTCGTAGCTATTGTATGCATGGGAGTGATGATATATTGCGAGCTAGCCGATTCGGATTGAGAGGAAGGTAAGTTATGATCTAATATATGAAGACCTGTGTCGCACATCCGCTGCTAGAAGGAGGAAGCTCGGGGTGAGATTGCTGCTTACTTGCTTGTGTCGCAGATCAGCTGCTAGAAAACTTTCAAGCAGAAAGGCAGACGGGATAATCCTTAAAATACGATGATAGCACCTGATTAGCAAGAAAAGCTTTCCCTGCTCTCCTCTTAGCAATGATCTGTATAGGGCTACTTTCAAAACAGCATATTCTGTAAGAAGACCCTCTTCATGGGCATTCTCCGACTTAGAATCTAATTCATACCCGGCAATCTACGATCTACCCAGCGCCTTAGTTTATGTTGAATAGGCATACCCGACTTCCAGCTAATTGTCAAATAAAGCTATCCGTGCTTCGCTTGAAAGCATTCTTTGAAGCAAAAATTCCGGTAAATCAAGCCTGCGTAGAATACTTGACTTTTCCATGTGCAAGACCACAAAAAAAAGTATTCCCCCCTAAAGCTCAGCTCTGCGAAGGCCTTTCGGAGATTGACCTTTCTTTCGAATTCGTATCCGTTGGCTAAGTACTTAGAAGCTTGGCCTAAGGGATGGAGAAGACAGGTTTCTTCTAGTCTTAGAAGTTCGTTTTGTCTTTAGTAGTACTTATCATATATGGGACTAGCTGTGAGCTTTGAGGAAAGCCTGTAAGTTCTCTTTCGACTTCCCCTGGATTCCCTTCTCTTCCTGGGGAGAGTAACTAAGTAAGGCCAGTCTATTAGGTGATCTGGAAGAGAAAGTGCTAATCTAATCACAACTCTTCTCTTATCCGCAGGGTCTTGTTCAGCTGTCTTTCTCCTTGCCTTGGGTGGATTGGTTTTCATAGCCCTACCAGGGGACCAGGGGAGTAGGCATTAACGGTCGAATAAGCAGTGATTCCTGCTCGGCACTTGCTATAGAAGAAGCAGCAGTTAGCTCTAACGGGGCTGAAGTCACTTCCGGGCTTAGCTCTGCAAAAGAATAACGGCAGCTAATTCATCCGCTATTCTTTCAACATTTACTCATTTACCTATGTTTGTTGAACCAGCTTCACATGTGTCAACCTGCGATACATTGCCTTGCCTATGTCTTCATCTTCAAGATCATCACCACCTACATCCTTTGCCTATCCAATAATGGTTCCGAGACATCATCTCCACTTCAACTCCTTTTCTCTCGGGATTCGCTCTTAGCATGCTTTCGGGAGAGAGGGATGCTAAACCTAACTTCCTCTGTCACAGGAGAAGCGGATCTTGAGTCAGTCCAGCTAGAACTAGAAGCTGATTCGGAAAATGTTCGGAAGAGGAGAGTTCGAGTGCGGGTTAGCTGCCTTTCCTGTTGAAGCTTATGTTGTTGCGGTTAATCCTCTAAGAGAAGAGGATGGCCTCGAATGCGCTCTTAGTGGTACTTCTTTTTTCACGCTCTCGAGATGAGCGCTCACTTTATTCATGCTACCGCTGAACTTAGTGACATATGGGATAGATGTCGGCATTTCCGCTCTTAGGTGCGTAGCCACAGTTTGCAAGTCAATTCCCCTGTCCGGAATCCGCCTCTTTAGCCCTCAAAGGCCTTCACGGGCTGACTTAGTGCTTGTGCTAAGGAATACCGGTAAGGAAGGGAAACTAAGGCAGCTAAGCCACTACACTAGTACGAAGGAGCAAGCTCCGGCCCCCGTTCTATCCACTAACCATGTAAAAAAAAATGATGGGTGGAATGGCGCGGCGCTTTAGTGTAGGAACCGGGCGGATTCGAACCGACGAATAGAAGTTTTGCAGACTAATGCCTTAGCCACTTGGCTACGGTTCCCTATCAATTCCATGTCTTTCCCCCTTGTCCGACTTTGCTTCACAGGGTGAGACCAGGAATAAAACAGATGCCGGAATGCTTTTGGGAGGAGGGGCACAAACAAATAGGTGGAGATGGATTTTCATAAAAAGTCTCTAAAACTTGAGACTCTAAGAGTTCTCCCTACCTGAACCTTTTCCGTGGCGACAATATAAAGAAGCATTTAGGGATTTGTTGATGATCCATGATTACAAAGTGGATCAAGCCTCTGAAACCGAACTCTTTCTTCCCTCTCGATTCCATCCATATCCCGCCTGAAATCAGAATGATCTGGAATTCCTTTCCAATTCCGTATATCAACTAATGGGGACATCGGAAGGGAAGAGATAAAGCACCCCGCTTATTTCTCTCCATCTCTAGAAAAAAAAAGCTTTTTGTGCTCTGTCTTTCACTCCAAGCTTTTTTATCATCCTTTAGAGTTTTTATTAATATTAGGCTCACCCGGCGGGAGACAAGACAAAGAGAGTATAGTCAGTCAAATGTAGTTTTAGTTAATTCCTCGATTACTTACTATAAATTTATATTAAAAAAAAAATCGTTTGATTTGAAAATGGGTGTACCCGGAACGGGGTTCCGATCTCTAAATAGATCTGCTATAGCTACTCGATCTCGATCAAATGGCTTTGGATCTTTCTCTACATCTGGAATATCTGTAACAGGATATGGAACTCCATAGAGATCTGAAACTTGAAGGGGTGCCCCATACTAAATGAAGGGTAAGGGCCCATACTCTCTCTTCTGTAGATACGCTATCCCTTCCGGCTATGGTATGGGGGAAGTGAGATCTACCGATTGATTTGATATTAGATGAGCGGCCGTCTTATGATCGTTCGGGAGACATGGCCCCACGCGCTACACACAAGGATGAATTGTTATGTGGTCGGTAAACTATTTCTGCAGGCAACC